TGACTCGGTGGTTTTTGATTTTTAGGGAAAGGATTCAAAAAAAAAATAGGCCGACTCCTATTATGAATTAATAAGTATAGAACTAATAACCAACTCATCGCTTTGCATTATCTGGATTCAAAGAAGCAGTCAAGATATGATATAGTAATCATATAATTGCAGCAATTGCAATTTTTTATTTTTTTTCAGAAAAAAAAATCAATCTGATTATTTTATTCTAAAACAAAATAGAAAATAATGCAGATAAATGGAAGGGTGAAAGAAAGAAAAAAAAAAAAAAGAAAAAAAAAATATCAATGATATATGATTCCAATATGTAAGGTCTATGATTCATTTTATAAAAGCCAATGAATGTAATAAAGCATCAATAGAGATTGATCTATAATTAAATGAATCTATTCATAGAACAAAAAATCAAGAGCCTGGAGCCAATAAAGACTGAGAAAATTGACTCAATAACAAATTTCATTCAATTTGATTTTATTCAGGACTCCATTGTAAAAGTAGGACCTAACCATTAATTGGGAAGTGATGGGGACGACGGAACCAATAAATCAGTACTGATTTATTGGGCAGGATGGCGAAAGAAAAGAAAGGAACCAGTAGACAATTCATTTCTATTTAGTCTTTATTCTAAAAGCTAATGGATTACTTCCACAAATGAAATAATTATTGAAATAGTAAAATAATTATTGAAATAGTAAATATTCGCCCGCGAAGGTTTTTATGTTATTAAATTTAAAAATTTTAAACAAAACAATCTGATAACACATTGACTATATAAAATATATAAACAGAATGAAAACCAGAAATCGAATACATAGTCATATAAAATTCGATAGAATAGAAAATAGAATAATACAAAAATATAAAAATTTCTAATAATACAAATTTATAATAACAAGAGAAATCCCACCAAATACCATGCTTTAGTATAGTATATTATTACATGTATATTTTTTTAATCATTTCATTCGCGAGGAGCTGGATGAGAAGAAACTCTCATGTCCGGTTCTGTAGTAGGGATGGAATTGATAAACGACCATCTACTATAACCCCAAAAGAACCAGATTCCGTAAGCAACATAGAGGAAGAATGAAAGGAATGTCTTATCGAGGTAATTGTATTTCTTTCGGTAGATATGCTCTTCAGGCACTTGAACCCGCTTGGATTACATCTAGACAAATAGAAGCGGGACGACGGGCAATGACAAGAAATGCGCGCCGCGGGGGAAAAATATGGGTACGTATATTTCCTGACAAACCTGTTACTGCAAGACCTACAGAAACACGTATGGGATCGGGGAAAGGATCCCCCGAATATTGGGTAGCTGTCGTTAAACCTGGCAGAATACTTTATGAAATGGGCGGAGTAACAGAAAATATAGCTAGAAAGGCTATTTCAATAGCAGCGTCCAAAATGCCTATACAAACTCAATTCATTATTTCGAGATAGGAATAGAAAAACCAAAGGAAAAAGTCCTTTAGGATTAAAAAAACAAAAATAGAACGTTTCTTTTTTTTTTGAACAAAAATATTTCTTTTTTTTTTGCCCTTTGCGTTGAAATAACAGATTAAAAAAATGATATGATCCAATCTCAGACCCATTTGAGTGTAGCAGATAACAGTGGAGCCCGAAAATTAATATGTATTCGAATCATGGGGACTAGTAATCGGCGATATGCACATATCGGTGACATTATTGTTGCTGTAATCAAAGAAGCCGTACCAAATTCACCTCTAGAAAGATCCGAAGTAATCAGAGCTGTAATTGTACGTACTTGTAAAGAACTCAAACGTGACAACGGAATAATAATAAGATATGATGACAATGCTGCAGTTGTCATTGATCAAGACGGAAATCCAAAAGGAACTCGAATTTTTGGTGCAATCGCCCGGGAATTGAGACAGTTAAATTTCACTAAAATAGTTTCATTAGCACCTGAAGTATTGTAAGATAAAACATTGTAAGATATAAGATGAGACCCCGATATAGTTATAGTATTTGAATGGAATTAATTAAAGTAAATTAGAATAAATTAGAAAATTAATTAAAAAAAATGAATTAAAAATGAAAGAAATTAGTAGATTGGAGTTCATGCATATACCTCTAAAATAATAAAAAAAATGAATTCATATGATAAAAAGAAAACAAACAAAAAAAAAAAGAAAAATATGTTGATTATATCAAAATTATGAGGCACCAATAAATTTAGTTTATCATGGGGAGAGACACTATTGCTGACATAATAACCTCTATACGAAATGCGGACACGGATAGAAAAAGAACTGTCCGACTAGCATTTACTAACATCACCGAAAAATTTATTAAAATACTTTTGCAAGAAGGTTTTATTGAAAATGTGAGGAAACACCAGGAAGGTAAGAAATTTTTTGTTGTTTTAACTCTACGACATAGAAGAAATAGGAAAGGATCGTATGGAACTAATCTAAATTTAAAACGAATAAGTCGGCCTGGTCTACGAATCTATTCTAACTATCAAAAAATTCCTAGAATTCTAGGCGGGATGGGGATTGTAATTCTTTCTACCTCTAGGGGTATAATGACAGACCGGGAGGCTCGACTAGAAAAAATCGGTGGAGAAATCTTGTGTTATATATGGTAATCTTTCCTCTCGGATATCCAAATTTTATCCGGACTTCCTGTTTGTGAAAAAAAAAAAATAGAAAGAAGAAAGAAAAGGGTTCTAATATTATTTTTATTATTTTTCCTGCATTATATTAATTGATACTTGATACTTCACGAGGTTTTAGCTGGAATGAAAGAATAAAAATAGAGTCAAGTCAAGAGGGTTTAATTGTTGAATCACTTACTAATGGTATCTCTCAAGTTTGTCTCGATAATGAAGATGGGATTTTAGGTTCTGTTTCAGAAAAAATCCGACATAGTTTTGTTTTATCCATAGACTACTAAGGCATAGAGTAAAAATAAAAATGGAAGTAAGCCGATATGATTCGACCAGAGAACGTCTAATCTATAGACTACACAACAAAAATTCGAATGATTAGGTAATTTTTTTTTTTCAACTTCCATATTCCTTCCACTTTCATAGAGATATAATTCCAGATTGGAAAATTGAACGAAACTTATTTTCTTCAAAAACACATGTATATTCAAAATTAAGGAATGACAAATATGAAAATAAGGGCCTCCGCTCGTAAAATTTGTGAAAAATGCCGACTAATACGTAGACGGGGACGAATTAGAGTAATTTGTTCCAATCCGAGACATAAGCAAAGACAAGGCTAGTCCTTCGAAACCGGGACTCTTTATCTTCTTTATCTTTAAGGCATCCGATATATAAATAAAAAAAAAAGATTTATTTTGACATGACATGGATATATCCATAGACACCTGGCTTCTATTTATAAGATGATAACATAAAATATGGCAAAACCTTTACCTAGAATTGGTTCGCGCAGGAATGGCCGTATTAGTTCACGTAAGAATGCGCGTAAAATACCAAAAGGAGTTATTCATGTTCAAGCAAGTTTCAACAATACTATTGTGACGGTTACAGACGTACGGGGGCGGGTGATCTCATGGTCTTCCGCCGGAATGTGCGGGTTCAGGGGCACAAGAAGAGGGACACCGTTTGCTGCTCAAACCGCAGCTGGAAATGCTATTCGGACAGTAGTGGATCAAGGTATGCAACGAGCTGAAGTCATGATAAAAGGCCCCGGTCTCGGACGAGATGCGGCATTAAGAGCTATTCGTAGAAGTGGTATATTATTAAGTTTCGTCCGGGATGTAACTCCTATGCCACATAATGGCTGCAGGCCCCCTAAAAAACGACGTGTGTAAAAATCTAAACATTGTAAACATTGTAAAAATATAAACATTGAAGAGATTTCAAGAGAAATAAATAATTCAATGATTTGATCAAAAATAACAAACATTCCTATGGTTCGAGAGAAAGTAACAATATCTACTCGGACACTACAGTGGAAGTGTGTTGAATCAAGAGCCGACAGTAAACGTCTTTTTTATGGACGCTTTATTATGTCTCCGCTTATGAAGGGTCAAGCGGACACAATAGGCATTGCGATGCGAAGGGGTTTGCTTGGAGAACTAGAAGGAACGTGTATCACACGCGCAAAATCTGAGAAAATACCACACGAATTTTCTACTCTAGCAGGGATTCAAGAATCAGTACATGAAATTTTAATGAATTTGAAAGAAATTGTATTGAGAAGCAATTTGTATGGAACTTGTGACGCGTCTATTTGTGTCAAAGGCCCTGGATATGTAACTGCTCAAGATATCATCTTACCACCTTCGGTGCAAATCGTTGATAATACACAGCATATAGCTATTCTAACGGAACCAATTGACTTGTGTATTGGCTTACAAATCGAAAGGACTCGTGGCTATTGTATAAAATCGCCAAATAACTTTCAAAATGGAAGTTATCCAATCGACGCTGTATTCATGCCCGTTCGAAATGTGAATCATAGTGTTCATTCTTATGGAAATGGGAATGAAAAGCAAGAGATACTTTTTCTAGAAATATGGACAAATGGGAGTTTAACTCCTAAAGAAGCACTTCATGAAGCCTCTCGGCATTTGATTGATTTATTTATTCCTTTTTTACAGGCAGAAGAAGAAAACTTACATTTAGAAAAAAGCCAACATAAGGGTACTTTACCCCTTTTTACTTTTCATAATAAATTGGTTAAACTAAAGAAAAATCAACAAGAAATAGCATTGAAATATATTTTTATTGACCAATCAGAATTGACTCCTAAGATTTATAATTGTCTCAAAAAGTCCAATATACATACATTATCGGACCTTTTAAATAAGAGTCAAGAAGACCTTATGAAAATTAAGGATCTTTGCATAGAAGATGTCAAAGAGATATTGAGAATTCTAGAAATAGAAAAGCATTTCGCAATTGATTTTGCAAAGAATCAAATTTAAATCCATTGGATTTATGGTTATTATCATTTTTTTTTTTCTAATTTCTAAATAATCTA